GAATAAATATTGGAAGATCAATCTCATCGATCTTGTAAGTATCATACCAAATCCCATCAATCGAATCATTTTCTCGAGAAATACGAGACATCTAAGTCGTACAAGTAAAGAGATCTATTCATTGATAAGAAAAAGAAAAAACGTGAACGGTGATTGGATTGATGAGAAAATAGAATTCTGGGTCGCGAACAGTGATTCGATTGATGATGAAGAAAGAGAATTCTTGGTTCAGTTCTCCACCTTAACGACAGAAAAAAGGATTGATCAAATCCTATTGAGTCTGACTCATAGTGATCATTTATCAAAGAATGACTCTGGTTATCAAATGATTGAACAACCGGGATCAATTTCCTTACGATACTTAGTTGACATTCATCAAAAGGATCTAATGAATTATGAGTTCAATAGATCCTGTTTAGCAGAAAGACGGATATTCCTTGCTCATTATCAGACAATCACTTATTCACAAACCTCGTGTGGGGCTAATAGTTTTCATTCCCCATCTCCTCATGGAAAACCCTTTTCGCTCCGCTTAGCCCTATCCCCTTCTAGAGGTATTTTAGTGATAGGTTCTATAGGAACTGGACGATCCTGTTTGGTCAAATACCTAGCGACAAACTCCTATGTTCCTTTCATTACGGTATTTCCGAACAAGTTCCTGGATGACAAGCCTAAAGGTTATCTTATTGATGATATCGATATTGATGATAGTGACGATATCGATATTGATGATAGTGACGATATTGATGATAGTGATGATGACCTTGATATTGATACGGAGCTGCTAACTATGACGAATGTGCTAACTATGTATATGACGCCGAAAATAGACCGATTTGATATCACCCTTCAATTCGAATTAGCAAAAGCAATGTCTCCTTGCATAATATGGATTCCAAACATTCATGATCTGCATGTGAATGAGTCGAATTACTTATCCCTCGGTCTATTAGAGAACTATCTCTCCAGGGATTGTGAAAGATGTTCCACTGGAAAGATTCTTGTTATTGCTTCGACTCATATTCCCCAAAAAGTGGATCCCGCTCTAATAGCTCCGAATAAATTAAATACATGCATTAAGATACGAAGGCTTCTTCTTCCACAACAACGAAAGCACTTTTTCATTCTTTCATATACTAGGGGATTTCACTTGGAAAAGAAGATGTTCCATACTAACGGATTCGGGTCCATAACCATGGGTTCCAATGCGCGAGATCTTGTAGCACTTATCAATGAGGCCCTATCAATTAGTATTACACAGAAGAAATCCATTATAGAAACTAATACAATTAGATCAGCTCTTCATAGAAAAACTTGGGATTTTCGATCCCAGATAAGATCGGTTCAGGATCATGGGATCCTTTTCTATCAGATAGGAAGGGCTGTTACACAAAATGTACTTCTAAGTAATTGCCCCATAGATCCTATATCTATCTATATGAAGAAGAAATCATGTAAGGGAGGGGATTCTTATTTGTACAAATGGTACTTCGAACTTGGAACGAGCATGAAGAAATTCACGATACTTCTTTATCTTTTGAGTTGTTCTGCCGGATCGGTCGCTCAAGATCTTTGGTCTTCATCCAGACACGATGAAAAAAATTGGATCACTTCTTATGGATTCGTTGAGAATGATTCTGATCTAGTCCATGGCCTATTACTATTATTACTATTAGAAGTAGAAGGCGCTCTGGCGGGATCCTCACGGACAGAAAAATATTGCAGTCAGTTTGATAATAATCGAGTGACATTACTTCTTCGGTCCGAACCAAGGAATCAGTTAGATATGATGCAAAATGGATCTTGTTCTATCGTTGATCAGAGATTTCTATATGAAAAATACGAATCGGAGTTTGAAGAAGGGGAAGGGGCCCTTGATCCGCAACAGATAGAGGAGGATTTCTTCAATCACATAGTTTGGGCTCCTAGAATATGGCGCCCTTGTGGCAATCTATTTGATTGTATCGAAAGGCCCACGGAATTGGGATTTCCCTATTGGACTGGGTCATTTCGGGGCAAATGGATCATTTATCATAAAGAGGATGAGCTTCAAGAGAATGATTCGGAGTTCTTGCAGAGCGGAACCGTGCAGTACCAGACACGAGATAGATCTTCCAAAGAACAAGGCTTTTTTCGAACAAGCCAATTCATTTGGGACCCTGCGGATCCATTCTTTTCCCTATTCAAAGATCAGCCCTCTGTCTCTGTGTTTTCACGTCGAGAATTCTTTGCAGATGAAGAGATGTCAAAGGGACTTATTGCTTCCCAAACAAATCCTCCTACATCTATATATAAACGCTGGTTCATCAAGAATACGCAAGAAAAGCACTTCGAATTGTTGATTCATCGCCAGAGATGGTTTAGAACCAATAGTTCATTATCTAATGGATCTTTCCGTTCTAATACTCTATCCGAGAGTTATCAGTATTTATCAAATCTGTTCCTATCTAACGGAACGCTATTGGATCAAATGACAAAGACATTGTTGAGAAAGAGATGG